TTTTGGGGCTTTATTTGTCTTTTTAATCTTGTGTGTGTTTTATGCCTTTTTTCTGGTTTTGTTTAAGGTGTGGGGCCTAATGATGTATAATATAGGTTGTTTGTATTTTAATTTGTTTTATGCTGTTACTTCTTTTAGGGGGCTTATATTTGTGAGGGAGTTAAAGTTGTTTGTTACTAAGTGTTGTATTATATTAAAGTAATAAAGATTATATGTTAAATACAAAACATACATATTTATTTGTTCTTGTAGCAGTAGTATTTTGTGCTATAAGACCTAACATTTAGTTAAAAAAATTTTTGTACATACTGCCTAAAGAACTCGATTAGTAGATACCTTACTAAGGTTCACGATCCTACCTCCGGGGGGGGGGGTAGGGGGGGGGGTCACTTATAATTAATGTCTGTTGGCACTTTCCAAGGATTATTTTAAGTGTAATTTTCTCCTTATGCTCGTGAAATCTAAATATGTGATTCTTGAGTTATGTCTATGCACCATTCACTTTCTTAGTTTCGAGCAAGAAAAAATGTTCAACCTTGTTCCTTCGTAGACGTTATGCACTGTGAAATGTCAATTGAAAGGAGAAAAAAAAAAGATACCAGTGACACGCTGGAAGGAACGCCCGGCATGGGGAGTTATCTCGCCATATGATTGCCACCATTAACTTATGCAAGCGTCAATGAAAGTGGAGGGAATAATATCAATTAATGGACCTGAAGTAGGAACCAAATGCCAGGAATAATTCATTTTGTTCTACCCCCACGATTTTTGTCCCTGACCATCAATAACCGACATAGGCAAGAATCATCCGATGCTACTCTCTTATTGGGCGAGATGCTTAATTTTTGGGATGGTGAGTTTTGTCTGAGTTCACTAATGAGTTTTTTGCTGGTTTATTCAAGTTCGCCCGTCCTAGATTTCATCAACATTACTTCTTGAAATAAAATGGTTTTAATATACCTTAGTTAATATGTAATTCTTGAATGCATTAAATTCAATAAGTGGGGACATACCATATAATGTACTAGAGCATACAGTTGTATATTATAAAGAGTAAATCTAACAAAGGGTAGTTTAAATGCTAGAATGCTAGCTTTGGGAGTTAGCGGTGAAGGTTGAAAACCTTTCTCTTTGAGCAAAAGGGGGGATTTTAACCCCCGACGCCCGGCTTACAAGGCCGGTGCTCTGAGCTGAGCTACTGATGCATGTTCATCCAAGGGCTTTATTCTCGAATCAAGCAACTGTTGGCATGATTAGGAGGAAAAGGGAGAAGTAAAGGACGGATGCAATTTGGCCAATAATAATGTAGGGATGTTCGACTGGTATACCTCCAATTCAGGTTAGGATAATGACGTCTGCGACGAGGGCTCAGTAAAGGAATTGAGAGGCGGGACGGAAAGTTAGGCCGCGTTGGCAGGATGTGTGAAGGAAGGGAACAACTATAAGGACGAGGATGGAGGCAAGAAGGGCCAGGACGCCTCCTAGTTTGTTAGGAATAGAACGAAGAATGGCATAGGCGAATAGGAAGTATCATTCTGGCTTAATGTGGGGCGGGGTAACGAGGGGGTTGGCCGGTGTGAAGTTATCTGGATCGCCTAATAGGTTCGGGGTAAATAGGGCCAGGCATGTAAGAGAAAGAAGTATCACTGCAAAGCCCAAGAGGTCTTTGTAGGAGTAGTAGGGGTGGAAGGGGATTTTATCTGCATCTGAATTAAGGCCAAGGGGGTTGTTAGAGCCCGTCTCATGAAGGAATAGAAGGTGAAGAACAGTAACTGCTGCAATAACGAATGGGAATAGGAAGTGAAATGCGAAGAATCGAGTTAGGGTGGCATTATCTACCGAGAAGCCCCCTCAGATTCATTGGACTAAGGTGTTTCCTACGTAGGGAACAGCCGAAAGAAGATTTGTAATAACTGTTGCCCCTCAGAATGATATTTGGCCTCATGGGAGGACGTAACCGACGAAGGCAGTCATTATTACTAGAAGAAGGAGAACAACTCCAATATTTCATGTCTCTTTGTAGAGGTAGGACCCGTAGTAGAGGCCTCGACCAATGTGTAGGTAGATGCAGATGAAGAAAAAGGAGGCCCCGTTGGCATGCAGGTTACGGATGAGTCAGCCAAAGTTTACGTCTCGGCAGATGTGTGCGACAGATGAAAATGCTGTGGCAATGTCTGAAGTATAGTGCATGGCAAGGAAGAGGCCTGTTAAAATTTGAGTAGCTAAGCAAAGGCCTAGAAGAGAGCCGAAGTTTCACCATACTGAAATATTAGAGGGGGCGGGGAGGTCGACCAGGGCGTCGTTAGCAATTTTAAGCAAGGGGTGAGTTTTTCGGAGGCTTGTCATTAGGGGTTCCTGTAGTTGAGTAACAACAGTGGTTTTTCAAGCCATCAGGTCGGGTTAGAGTCCCGGGAGGAATTATGACTGTTATGATGACTTTATTTTTAGTAGGGCTGGTTTTGGGTTTAGTGGCTGTAGCTTCTAACCCTTCTCCTTATTTTGCTGCGCTGGGGTTAGTGTTGACGGCGGGGCTCGGATGTGGGGTTTTGGTTGGCCATGGGGGCTCGTTTTTATCCTTGGTCTTGTTTTTAATTTATCTAGGGGGGATGCTGGTTGTATTTGCTTATTCAGCGGCTTTAGCTGCTGAGCCTTACCCTGAGACATGGGGAAGTCGGCGTGTAGCAAGTTCTATGTTGTTTTATGTTGGAGGGGTGGTGTTAGCGGCTAGTTTTTTCTGAGGGGGGTGAAACGAGTTTTCTTGGTTAACGGTAGAGGAGTGCGGGGAGTTTTTTGTTCATCGGGGGGACACTGGGGGTGTCGCGTTGATATACTCGTCTGGAGGAGGGATGTTGATGGTCGGTGCTTGGGTGCTTTTACTGACATTATTTGTAGTGTTAGAGCTTACTCGTGGCTTAAGCCGAGGGGCGCTACGAGCAGTTTAGTAAATTAAAGAATAAAGCTTAGGATGGCGAGGGCAAGTGTGAGGAGGAAAAGTATGAGGTAGGTTTTAATTATTCCTTGTTGGGCGTTACTTGTTGTTGAAACAAGTGGGGTGTTTAAGGAGACAATGGCTTTAGGGCCTAGTTTTTCTAGTCATGTGAGGTCAACCATTTGGCTGGCGATTGTCTGGCCTAGCGTGAGGTTTAGTTTTGGAGGAAGACGGTGGATAATTGTAGGGAAGAATCCTAGTATGTTTGAGAAATGGTGGGGGATTAATTGAGGGGTGGGTTTAAATTGTTTGTTGGTTAGGGAGGCCAGTTCTAGGGCTAGCAGGAGTCCCAGGATGGTGACTGTTAGGGCCCCTAGTTTAAGTAGTGGGGGTATGGATATAACTGGTGTTTTTAGGGGGAGGATGTTTGAGGTAATTAATAGTCCAGCGATGATGCTTCCTCAAGCAAGGCGCTTGATAGGGTTGATTACTGCTGGGTTATTTTCATTAATTGGGGAGAGGGAGTTGAACCGGGGGTGGCCCATAGAGACGAAGAAGACAACCCGAAGGCTGTAGATAGCTGTGAAAGAGGTGGCAAGGAGGGTAAGAGTGAGGGCTCAGGCGTTTAAGTGGGAGGTGTTCAGTGCCTCGATAATGGCGTCTTTAGAGAAGAAGCCGGCTAAGAAAGGCGTACCCGTGAGGGCAAGGCTGCCGATGGTTAAGCAGGAGGAGGTGAAAGGGGTGAGGTGGTGAAGACCTCCTATTTTGCGAATGTCTTGCTCATCGTTGAGGCTATGGATGATTGAGCCAGAGCATAGGAAGAGCATGGCTTTGAAAAAGGCGTGGGTGCAGATGTGTAGGAAGGCCAACTGTGGTTGGTTAAGTCCAATTGTAACCATTATTAGTCCTAGCTGGCTTGATGTGGAGAAGGCAACGATTTTTTTGATGTCGTTTTGGGTAAGGGCGCATGTTGCGGTGAATAGGGTAGTAAGGGCTCCCAGGCAGAGGCAGGTAGTGAGGGCAGTTTGGTTGTTTTCTAAGAGGGGGCTTAGTCGAATAAGGAGGAAGATGCCTGCAACGACTATAGTGCTTGAGTGCAGTAGGGCGGAGACCGGAGTAGGGCCCTCCATGGCTGACGGAAGTCAGGGGTGGAGGCCAAATTGGGCAGATTTACCGGTTGCAGCCACGATTAGGCCAAGTAGTGGGAAGGTGAGATCTATATCTTTGGCTGCTGAGAATATTTGTTGAATTTCTCAGGAATTAAGGTTGGTGGCTATTCAGGCTATGGCAAAGATTAGGCCAATGTCTCCAACGCGGTTGTAGAGGACAGCCTGGAGGGCTGCGGTGTTTGCGTCTGCTCGTCCGTATCATCAGCCGATAAGTAAGAAGGATATAATCCCGACGCCTTCTCAGCCGATGAACAGTTGAAATATGTTGTTAGCGGTGACTAGTGTAATTATAGCAATTAAGAAGATGAGGAGGTACTTAAAGAAGCGGTTTATTAGGGGGTCTGAGTGCATGTATCAAGAGGCAAACTCTAAAATAGACCAGGTGACGTAGAGTGCTACGGGTGTAAAAATAATGGAATACAGGTCAAATTTGAAGCTAACATTGACGTCAAAGGTAAGTGTGTTTATTCAGTTGAAAGTAGTGATGATGGTTTCAGCCCCTTCGTTTAGGAATAGAGATAGGGGTAGAAGGCTAACAAAAAAGGCGAGTTTTACTGCTGTTTTAACTTGAGAGACGGCTCAGGTGGCTGGCTGAGGGTTAGGGTTAAGGGTGGTGAAGATTGGTGCTCATAGAATAAGGAAAATGATGATAAGGCTAGAGGTTATTATAGTCGAAGCAGCGTGCATAGCTACTACTTGGATTTGCACCAAGAGTTTTTGGTTCCTAAGACCAACGGATGAGCTGTTATCCTTTAGGAGCGGGGCTAGTTGAGTGAACCCCAGAGTTTAACTGAGGGGGCAAAAATTAGCAGTTTTTGCTGCGACGGGCTTCTCTCGGTGGAAAAGAGGGGTTTAACCTCTATTTTCAGAATCACAATCTGATGTTTTTCTTAAACTATGTCTACAGGCGGCTCAGCCTCAGATTAGTTCTGGTTTCAGGATGAGAAGAATTAGAGGAAGAAGGTGTAGGGTAATTAATAGATGTTCTCGGGAGTGGGAAGGTTCTAGTGCAAGAATGTGTGCAGGGAGAGGGCCTCGTTGGGTTATGAGGAACATATAAAGGGAGTATCCTGCCGTGATAAGGGTGCCGGCCCCGGTTAGGGCCAGGGTTCATCAAGACCAGTTAAATAAAGAGGTTATAATTATCAATTCTCCTATTAAATTAGGTAGCGGGGGGAGGGCTAGATTAGCGAGGCTGGCAATGAATCATCAGGCTGCTATTAGTGGTAGGGCCACTTGGAGACCTCGTGCTAGCACTATAGTCCGGCTATGGGTTCGTTCATAGTTGGTGTTGGCTAGGCAGAAAAGAGCTGAAGATGTTAAGCCGTGAGCAATTATAAGGATCAATGCACCAGTGAAGCCTCAAGGGGTTTGGATAAGAATGCCCCCAACAACTAATCCTATGTGGCTAACAGAGGAGTAAGCGATAAGGGATTTGAGGTCTGTTTGTCGGAGGCAAATAGAGCCCGTTATAATAACCCCCCAAAGGGCGAAGATAATAAAGGGGTAGCTTAGTTCTTTGGTTAGGGGCTCAAGGATGATGAGAATACGCATTATGCCGTAGCCTCCAAGTTTAAGAAGTACTGCTGCAAGGATTATTGAACCTGCAACTGGGGCCTCAACATGTGCTTTTGGAAGTCAAAGGTGAACGCCATATAGGGGTATTTTAACCAGGAAAGCAAGAATGCATGCTGCTCATCAGAGTTTGTCTGCGTAGGTGTAGAGAGTTAGGGGTTCGGAGAATTGAAGTGTCAGGAGCGAGAGGGTGCCAGAGCTGTTTTGTAGTAATAAGAGGGCGACTAGGAGTGGGAGGGATCCAGCGAGGGTGTAAAATAGGAAATATGTTCCTGCGTTAAGGCGTTCTGTTTGGTTACCTCAGCGGGTGATTAAAAAGAGGGTCGGAATTAGAGTTGCCTCAAATATGACGTAAAATATAATAATTTCTGTTGCACCAAAGGCCAGGATGAGGAAAATTTGAAGGGATGCAAGTAGGGAGATGTACGTTCGCTGGCGGTTGATTGGTTCAGAGGCTGTATGATTTTGGCTGGCGAGGATTATTAAGGGAAGGAGTCAGCAGGTGAGAATCAAAAGGGGGGTGGAGAGGGGGTCCGTAGCTAGGTAGGGGCTAAGGAAGGACCATCCAGTCTCTGGCAGGCTTTTTAGTCAGGTTAAGCTGGCGGCTGCAATAAGTAGGCTGTGGAGGAGTGTGGTGGGTCACAATCATTTAGCAGGGGAAAGCCAAGTTGTCGGAATTAGCATGAGGGTGGGGATTAGGATTTTTAGCATTGGAGGAGATTAAGGCTTTGTAGGCGGTCGGTTCCGTGGGTTCGAGAGGTAGCAACCAGAAGGGCGAGCCCTGCGCTTGCCTCACAGGCTGAGAAAGCCAGAAGGAGTATGGGGGAAGCTGCAAAGTTGGTGGAGTTAAGTTGTAAAGTTCAAACAGAGAGGGCAATAAATAGTGAGAGCATTATTCCTTCTAGACATAGAAGGGCCGAGAGGAGGTGGGTCCGGTTAAATGCTAGGCCTGACAGCCCTAGAATAAATGCTGCTGAGAAAGAGAAGTGTACAGGGGTCATTAGGAAGTCATGGAGTTTAACCACGAGCTTTTGAGCCGAAATCAAGAGTTTTAATTAAACTAACTACCTATTCTGCTCACTCTAGTCCTCCTTGAAGCCATTCGTAGATAAGGCCTAAGGTTAGGAGGAAAAGAACGGCTGATGATCAAAGGAATGTTAGTAGAGGGGAGGAGAGTTGGTCTCCTCAGGGGAGTGGGAGTAAGAGGGCGATTTCAAGGTCAAATAAAAGAAAAAGAATGGCAACCAGGAAGAAGCGGATTGAGAAAGGCAGGCGGGCAGATCCTAAGGGATCAAAACCACATTCGTAGGGGGAGAGCTTTTCGTGATCAGGGGTTATTTGGGGGAGTCAAAAGGAAACTAGGGCTAGGATGGTTGAAAGGGCGGTTGCAATAATGATAATTGTTGTAACTAGGTTCATTGTCTTTCCTTGGAGTTCAACCAAGACTAGGTGATTGGAAGTCACTCGTACTAGCATTGTACTAGAAAGACTATGAGCCTCATCAGTAGATTGAGACATATAGGAAAAGTCAAACAACATCGACGAAGTGTCAGTATCAGGCGGCTGCCTCAAACCCAAAATGGTGATTAGAGGTGAAGTGGTACTGGATTTGGCGGAGTAAGCAGACGGCTAGGAAGGTTGAGCCGATGATAACATGAAGGCCATGGAAGCCGGTAGCTACAAAGAATGTGGCGCCGTAAACTCCATCAGCGATTGTGAAGGGGGCTTCGTAATACTCTATAGCCTGTAGGAATGTGAAGTAGAAGCCCAGGAGGATTGTGAGGAATAGCGATTGAATAGCTTGTTTTCGTTCTCCTTCTATGATGCTGTGATGTGCTCAGGTTACTGTAATTCCTGATGCGAGGAGGACGGCCGTGTTTAGTAGGGGAACGCTGAAGGGGTCTAGTGTTGTGATTCCTGCGGGTGGTCAGTAGCCCCCCAATTCAGGGGTTGGTGCTAGGCTGGCGTGATAGAAGGCTCAGAAGAAGCCGAGGAAGAAGAAGACTTCCGAGGTGATGAAGAGGATCATTCCGTAGCGGAGGCCTTTTTGTACTGGAGGGGTGTGGTGGCCCTGAAATGTGCCTTCTCGAACAACGTCTCGTCATCATTGATACATGGTTAGGAGGAGAAGGGCTAATCCTAGGGTCATTAGGAGGGTGGTGCTATGGTGGAATCATATTGCGAGGCCGGAGGTTAAAAGGAGGGCGGCGGCTGCCCCTGTTAGGGGCCAGGGGCTGGGGTCTACTATGTGGTATGCGTGTGCTTGGTGGGCCATTAGGGGGTCTGTGGGGGGGGGGCGTAGTGGTTTTCTTAAGGTTAATAAACTTCTGCAAGAAGCATGATATAATAGAAGTTGGTGCTGTCTAAATATATTTCCAGGGGAAGCACGGTAAGTGCCAGGAGGGCGGAGGCAAGAATTATCTCGATTGCTTGTTTAAGCATGTAGGCTACTAGTTCATGAATAGGACCAATTCGAGGGGGCATTATGTGTTTTCTTGTAGATATAGGCTCAGTAGTAGTACAAAAACATAGGCTTGAATTATTGCTACAGCCACTTCTAGAAGGGTTAAAAGAAATAGAATTACTACGGTAAGGATGGCTACCGTCGGCATAAGGGGCGTAAGAACAACGGCGGCTGTGGCGATGAGTTGGATCAGGAGATGACCAGCTGTTAAGTTGGCGGTGAGCCGAACCCCTAGCGCCAGAGGTCGAATAAATAGGCTGATAGTTTCGATGATAATAAGAACCGGGATAAGGGCTACGGGGGTACCTTCAGGCAGAAGGTGTCCTAAGGCTATTGTCGGTTGGTTGCGTAAGCCAATAATTACTGTAGCTAATCAGAAGGGCACAGCAAGGCCTAAGGTCAGGGAAAGTTGGGTGGTTGGTGTGAAAGTATAGGGCAGAAGTCCTAGTGTGTTTAGGGAAACAAGGAATACTATTAGGGTGGCGAATATAAGGGCTCATTTTTGTCCTCGTGGGCTTAGGGGGATTAGAAGCTGATAGGAAAATTGGCTGAGAAATCAGGCTTGGAAGGTCAATAGTCGCCCGCCTAGTCAGTGTGAGGAGGGAGCAGGGATAAAAAGTCAGGGAATTAATAGGGCGAGGCCTAACAAAGGTACGCCTATTAATGAGGGGCTTGCAAATTGGTCAAAGAAGCTTAAGGTCACGGTCAGGCTCAGGTTGATGTTTTAGATAGTTTTGTAGTTTCGGGTTCTGGGTTATTAGGGAAGATGTGGGCTAAGATTTTAGGGGGGATGATGATAAGAATAATCAATCATGAAAAGACGAAGATGGCTAACCACGGAGCTGGGTTAAGTTGTGGCATGTCGCTAGGGGTGGGCGGGAGTCACCAGTTTTTAGCTTAAAAGGCTAACGCTTAGACCCTGTTTAGCTTCTTAGCGAGGCGTCTTCGAGTATAAGTGTGGATCAGTGTTCGAAGAACTGTAGGGGAATAGCTTCAATTACGATAGGTATAAAGCTGTGGTTTGCGCCGCAGATTTCCGAGCATTGTCCATAGAATACGCCGGGTCGGGCTGCGATAAAGGTTGTTTGGTTTAGTCGGCCGGGTACTGCGTCTATTTTTACGCCTAAAGAGGGGATGGCTCATGAGTGAAGGACGTCTTCAGCTGTAACTAGCACTCGGATGGGGGACTCCACGGGGATGACCATTCGATGGTCCGTGTCTAGCAGACGAAACTGGCCGGGAGTTAAATCTTGTGTAGGAACCATGTATGAATCGAATTCAAGGGCGTTGTAGTCTGTATATTCATAGCTTCAATACCATTGGTGGCCAATTGCTTTAATCGTCAGGTGTGGGCTGTTAATTTCATCCATTAGGTAGAGAATGCGAAGGGAGGGGAGGGCAATTAGAATCAGGATAATCGCAGGAAGAACTGTCCAGATGATTTCGATTTCTTGGGAGTCTAGGAGAAGCAGGTTAGTGAGTTTGGTGATAACTATTGAAACAATGGTATAAAGAACCATTACACTAATAAGGAAAATAATTATCATGGCATGATCATGGAAGTGTAGAAGCTCTTCTATCAGGGGAGAGGCTGCGTCTTGAAAACCAAATTGAAAGGTGCTGGCCATAGGTTATAAGACACGCGGGGGTCTAACCCGCGATACTGCCTTGACAAGGCAATGTAATGGTCGGTTTTACTAGTGTCTTTAAGAAAGTGGCAGAGCGGTTATGCAGCTGGCTTGAAACTAGTGTACGGGGGTTCAATTCCCTCCTTTCTCGGGTAATAAAATTAAATAAGGGCGTAGGGTTTGAATTGCTGTTGAGGGGGTACTTGCACGAATGCAGGTTCTTCAAATGTGTGGTAAGGTGGAGGGCAGCCATGAAGCCATTCAACATTAGTTGCGGCTATATCGACTGCACGAACTAGGCGCTTAGAGGTGAATGCTTCTCAGATAATGTAAAGCATGACGATAACGGCCACTAGAGATACTAGTGAGCCTAAAGAGGATACTGTGTTTCAAACAGCGTAAGCGTCTGGATAATCAGAGTATCGTCGTGGCATTCCTGCAAGGCCTAGGAAATGTTGGGGGAAGAAAGTTAGGTTTACTCCTGCAAATATTAAGGCAAAGTGGACTTTGGATCAATTAGGGTGTAAGGTGTAGCCGGTGAACAATGGGAATCAGTGAGCGAATCCTGCAAGGATGGCAAAGACAGCCCCTATTGATAGGACGTAATGGAAGTGGGCTACTACATAGTAGGTGTCGTGGAGAACAATGTCGAGGGAGGAGTTCGCAAGAATGATGCCGGTTAATCCCCCTACAGTGAAGAGGAAGATGAAGCCTAAGGCTCAAAGGAGTGGGGCGTCTCATTTTACTGCACCCCCGTGAAGGGTAGCTAGTCAGCTAAAGACTTTAACCCCCGTTGGGATTGCGATAATCATGGTAGCGGATGTGAAGTAAGCTCGTGTGTCGACATCCATTCCTACTGTGAACATGTGATGAGCTCAAACGATAAAGCCTAGTAGGCCGATTGCCATCATGGCTCAGACCATGCCCATATAGCCGAATGGTTCTTTTTTGCCTGCATAATAGGCGACGATGTGGGAGATTATTCCGAAGCCAGGAAGAATAAGAATGTAGACTTCCGGATGACCGAAGAATCAGAACAGGTGCTGGTACAGGATTGGGTCTCCCCCTCCTGCAGGGTCGAAGAAGGTTGTGTTTAGGTTTCGGTCCGTAAGAAGTATAGTGATGCCTGCAGCCAGGACGGGAAGAGCCAGAAGGAGAAGAACAGCTGTAATCAATACGGCTCAGACGAATAAGGGAACCTGGTAAAGGGAGATGGCAGGGGGTTTTATGTTGGTGATTGTCGTGATGAAGTTGATGGCCCCCAGAATTGAGGAAATACCTGCTAAATGTAGTGAGAAGATGGCTAGGTCAACAGAGGCCCCTGCGTGGGCTAGATTACCGGCCAGCGGGGGGTAAACCGTTCACCCAGTTCCTGCTCCAGCTTCTACTGCTGAAGAGGTTAGTAGAAGGAGGAAAGAGGGTGGGAGAAGTCAGAAGCTTATGTTGTTCATTCGGGGGAATGCTATGTCGGGTGCTCCAATCATTAGGGGGATGAGCCAATTGCCGAAGCCCCCAATTATTACAGGTATTACTATAAAGAAGATTATTACAAATGCGTGGGCTGTAACAATGACATTGTAAATTTGATCGTCCCCGAGAAGAGAGCCGGGTTGGCTGAGCTCTGCGCGGATGAGGAGGCTTAAAGCAGTGCCGACTATGCCGGCTCAGGCCCCAAAAATTAAATATAAGGTGCCGATGTCTTTGTGGTTAGTTGAGAATAATCAACGGGTTATTGCCATAGGTAGGGTAGCTTAGTTTAAGCGGTGGATTGTAGTCCCATAGACAGAGGTTAGATCCCTCTCTCTACCAAGCCTCGCAGTGTTTGACATACAGGATTGCAAATCCTGAGAAGCAGGTTAATAGCCTGCCGGGGCTTTCCCCCGCCTTTTAGGTTTTTAGGCGGGGGAAAGTAGATGGATGCTCGCTGGTTTGAGCGCTTAGCTGTTAACTAAGAGTTCGTGGAATCGAAGTCCACCCATCTAGAAAAGCTTTAGCTTAATTAAAGTGCCTGCGTTGCATGCAGGAGATGTGAGTTAATGTCTCGCAAGTTTTACAGAGTCTAGAGGGCTCTCACCTCCGCTGGGGGCTTTGAAGGCCCCAGGTCTCTAACGTTAACCTAAGGCTCTTAAGTGAGGAGGGTTGCTAAGGCCGGGGTGAGGGGGAGAAGGCAGATGGTAGCTACTGTTGAAAGGGCTAAGGGCAGTGTGGTCTGAGAGGTTTGGAGTCGTCAGGGTGTGATTCCTGAAAGATTGTTTGGGGCCATGGTGAGGGTTATTGCGTAGGAGAGGCGGAGGTAAAAATAAAGGCTGAGAAGGGCTGTGAGTGCGGCCAAGGTAGCTGTCGCAGGAAGGCCTTGTTTTGTCAGTTCTTGTAGGATGAGCCATTTAGGCATAAATCCTGTTATAGGGGGTAACCCTCCTAATGAAAGAAGAATCAGGGGAGTTAGTGAAACTAGGGCGGGGGCTTTCGTTCATGAAGTGGCTAGGGCGTTAATAGTGGTTGCTTTATTAAGTTTAAAGACAAGGAATGTCGAGGCTGTCATAATAAAGTAGGTTAAGAGGGTTAAGAGTGTAAGGGTGGGTGAGAACTGGAGAACCAGAATTATTCATCCTAGGTGGGCGATTGATGAATAGGCTAAGATTTTTCGTAGTTGGGTTTGGTTCAACCCGCCTCAGCCCCCTACTAGTGTGGATGCAAGTCCTAGGAGAACTAGTATGAGTGAGTTGGTAGGTTGAAGTTGAAGCAGCAGAGCGAAGGGTGCAAGTTTTTGTCAGGTGGAGAGAATAAGGCCGGTTGTAAGGTCTAACCCTTGTAGAACGTCGGGGAGTCAGGCATGGAGGGGGGCTAAGCCTAATTTTAGGGCGAGGGCTAGGGTAATTAAGGTAATGGGGAGGGGATGGGTTATTTGTTGAATCTCTCATTGGCCTGTTAGTCAGGCATTGGTGGTGCTAGCAAATAGAAGTATTGCGGCGGCGGTGGCCTGGGTTAAAAAATATTTTGTAGTTGCTTCAACTGCTCGTGGGTGGTGATGTTGAGCTATAAGGGGAATAATGGCGAGAGTACTGATTTCAAGGCCTATCCAGGCCAGAAGTCAGTGTGCGCTTGTTAATGTAATAGAAGTCCCTAGGGCTAGCCCAAATAGAAGAATAATTAAAATTAGGGGGTTCATTAGTAGAGGAAGGAGTCTAACCTACATATTCGGGGCATGGGCCCAAGAGCTTATTTAGCTGACTCTACTAGAAGGTGGTGTAGTGGAAGCACAAAGAGTTTTGATCTCTTTAGGTAGGGTTCGAGTCCCTTTCTTCTAAGGAATTGGGAGGACTTTAACCTCCATAGTTCACTCTATCAAAGTGGCCCTTTATTTCAGGCACAATTCCGTATTTAAAGTTGTGGGGGGAGTCCTGCAAAGGTAATTGGGAGGGCAAGATGTCAAATTACTAGGGCGAGGGTTAGGGGGAGGAAATTTTTTCAAATTAGGTGTATGAGTTGATCGTAGCGGAATCGAGGGTAGGAGGCTCGAACTCAGAGAAACACGACTGAAAGTAGGGCTGCTTTAGTTATAAGATTAATTGCGGTTAATTCAGGGAGGGTAGGGAGGTGGGTAGCACCAAGGAATAGGGTTGCGGAAAGGGTGTTTATTAGAAGAATATTAGCGTATTCTGCAAGAAAAAATAAGGCGAATGGGCCTCCTGCATACTCTACGTTAAAGCCTGAGACGAGTTCAGATTCTCCTTCTGTTAGGTCGAAGGGGGCTCGGTTTGTTTCGGCTAGGGTAGAGACATATCACATGGCGGCCAGAGGCCAGGCGGGGAGGATAAGTCAAATGCCCTCTTGAGCGACGTTGAATGTTTGAAGGGTAAAGCCCCCGGTGAAGATAACAGTGCACAGAAGAATAAGGCCTATACTTACTTCATAAGAGATGGTTTGGGCGACTGCTCGGAGGGCTCCAATGAGTGCATATTTCGAATTAGAGGCCCACCCTGAGCCTAAAATTGAGTAAACTGCTAGGCTGGAGACGGCTAGGATGAAGAGAATACCAAGGTTGAGGTTGATTACAGGGTGCGGCATGGGTATGGGGGCCCATAGTGTGAGGGCAAGGGTAAGTGCTAGTATTGGTGTAAAGATAAATAAAATCGGGGATGATGTTGAGGGCCGAATTGGTTCTTTAATAAAAAGTTTTACGCCGTCAGCAATAGGTTGGAGGAGGCCGTAGGGTCCAACAATATTAGGGCCCTTTCGTAGCTGCATATAGCCTAGGACCTTTCGTTCGAGGAGGGTTAGGAAGGCAACAGCTAAAAGAACTGGGACAATGAAGGCAAGGGGATTAATAATGTGGGTTATAAGGACTGAAATCATAGTTAAGGGGAGGATTTGAACCTCCATTCAAAGGGCTTAGGTCTTTTGCAATTTCCGGGCTCTGCCACCCTAACACGGCCGTTGTATACGGCGGAGGAGAGTATGTCCTCTTGTCTATTTTAGTTGTTTTCATTAGGTAAGGGTAGGGCGTGCTTTAAGCATGGGCCCTCTTCCTCCGGTCCTTTCGTACTAGGAAGAAGCATATCATAGATAGAAACTGACCTGGATTACTCCGGTCTGAACTCAGATCACGTAGGACTTTAATCGTTGAACAAACGAACCCTTAGTAGCGGCTGCACCACTAGGATGTCCTGATCCAACATCGAGGTCGTAAACCCCCTTGGTGATACGGTCTCTGGAAGGGGATTGCGCTGTTATCCCTGGGGTAACTCGGTCCGTTGATCGGCAGTGCCGGATCTTAGCGGTCAGAAATTCTGTTAACTCGAGCAGTAGCTCTTGTTTTAGGAAGTGGTTTTTCCGTTCCTCGTGGAGGTTTTGTGTTGCTCCGCGGTCGCCCCAACCAAAGACATCCAGGCAGGGTTCGAATTTAGTTTTTGCTCTTTGTTCTTGAGCAAATTTAATCAGATCTGTCTTAGCGTCTAAAGCTCCACAGGGTCTTCTCGTCTTATGGGTGCATCCCCGCTTCTGCACGGGGAGATCAAGTTCATTGACTGGAAAAAGGAGACAGCTTAGCCCTCGTCATGCCATTCATACAGGTCCTCATTTAAAGGACAAGTGATTGCGCTACCTTTGCACGGTTAGAATACCGCGGCCGTTAAACATAATGTCACCGGGCAGGCAGGACCTCTTATTCATTAATTTTGCAAGAGGCGATGTTTTTGGTAAACAGGCGAGGCGTGTGTGTTTGCCGAGTTCCTTCTTTTTCTTTTGGTCTTTCCCTGGGGGCACGCCAGTGTAGGGTCAACGGTTAAGCGTATTGGATGTTTTTCTTGTTATCTTATTCAATGTTCAGTACCCTCTTTGTTTGGGTCCGTTAATTTTCGGTGAGGGGTTCGTTCCGATTTACACTTGTGCAGGGAGAGAGGGTGTCCTCTCATATTACTCATTTTAGCATGGTCGCTCCCATGGGGGCATGGGGCGGCCTGATAGGGTTAGGGGGCTAAGAATATATTGTCGGGATTAGCAGGGATTAAGGATCTCCTGAGCTTTAACGCTTTCTATTGGGATGGCTGCTTTCAAGCCCACCGGGGTATATACCTTTAAAAATTATGATCTTTACCCACCTGGAAAAGTTGTGTCTTTTGTCAGAGGAGCTGTACCCCCTCTGACTAACTCTCTTGGTTTCTCGGGGTGTCTGGAGGGAAAATAACTCTAGGCGAAGTGAGAAGCCGAGGGGCTGAACTTCTATTCATTTCTCAGGCAACCAGCTATAACTAAGTTCGGTTGGTGTTTCACCGCTACTCAAAGGTCTTCCCACTCTTTTGCCACAGAGACGGGTTAGCCCAGTTAGGAGGCTGCCTTGGAGTAGCTCACTTAGTTTCGGGAAAACAAACTAAAGTGCTCTTTGCTTGGGGGTTTCTAGCTAAATCATGATGCAAAAGGTACGAGGGTGGATCTCTGCTTTTTTGGGCTTTTTAGGGTTTTTTCATTTCTCTTTCAGCTTTCCCTTGCGGTACTTTCTCTATTGCTCCGTTGTTCCTTTTCTGTCGCCCTTACTAAGGTGGAAAAATGGTTTGCTTTATTAAAGCAGGTGTTTTGTGGGTAGTAATGTTGGTTTGTTGTTTTTGGGGGGGGGGGGCTAGCTGGTCAGCGTCAGGGCAACCCGATTTGCACGGGTGTCACCTCAGTGTAAGGGAGGTGCTTTACTATCTTAGCTATGCTCTGTCTTCTTCCAAGTGCACCTTCCGGTACACTTACCATGTTACGACTTGCCTCCCCTTCACGAATAGTTTCGTTTTAAGTTACTAGGTTGAAGAAGTTTGGAGAGAGTGACGGGCGGTGTGTGCACGCTTCAGGGCCGGCTTCAGCTGAACGCTCTATTTTCTGCTTACTGCTAAATCCTCCTTCAGATGTGTGTTTCAGTACATCATTCGTAGTTCCCTGATTTAGGGAATGTAGCCCATTTCTTTCCCCTCCATTCGCTACACCTCGACCTGACGTTTTGGGAACAGACCAGTTTTGCTCACTAGCGGACCCTCACAGGGTAAGCTTACGACGGTGGTATATAGGCGGGATAGGAACAAGGAGGGGTGAGGTTGAACGGGGATAATCGGTTCTAGAACAGGCTCCTCTAGGGGGGTCTAAAGCACCGCCAAGTCCTTTGGGTTTTAAGCTAGCGCTCGTAGTACCCGGGCGGACAGTAGGTGTATAAAACTGTCAATGTTTGTGGCTAGGCATAGTGGGGTATCTAATCCCAGTTTGTGCCCTAGCTTTCGTGGAATCAGATGTTGTAAAGCTACTTTCGCGGATGGGCTTCATTCCCTCCGGGGGCGTATTACAGCCTGGGAGGTGTTCGGCTTTAGTATTCGTTCGTCTTAACCACTCTTTACGCCGCTGGCTATCAACTTGGGCCATTCCCGTCTAACCGCGGTGGCTGGCACGAGTTTTTACCGGCCCTCTTAGCTTTCACTAGGTCAAGCTTTCGCTTATGGCCTAATGTTTGTCACTGCTGGGACCCCTTGGGGGTGTGGCTAAACAAGGTGTCGTGGGCTACATTTAGTGTGTGCCTGATACCAGCTCCTTGTCTCCGAAAGGGTGACTGTGGGGCATTCTCACCGGGGTGCGGATACTCGCATGTGTAAGCTTAGCATAGAGCTGATAACAAAGTTGGGACCAAACCTTTGTGCTGACGGGGCTTCTTAGGGCCCATCTTAACAGCTTCAGTGTTATGCTTTGAAGGGTAAGCTACGTTAGC